CGGTTCTAGAAAGTTATGTAGGTAGGAATGAAGAAATCGAACCGGATTCTATTTATTTGTATCTGAACCGAATCTTGTCTATTTCAATTTCTCTACATTCGACTTTTGAGTATCTCAACCAACAAATTGAACCTTTTGAACGCGTCTTTTGAATATATATGAAGTATTAGCATTCTTTTTGACTTACGGGATGGACATAAAGATAAAAAAGATGAAATAGAATCGAATTCTTTTAGATAAAGTATCTAAAAGAATTCTACCCATCTATAAAATAAAACTAGATGGGATATATCTCGGCGAGATGGGTAAAAGTATGTGTTATGATCCAAACTCAAAATGACTAGGGATGTCGATTCATATCAATTAATTTATTGAAGAGAGACTCATCCAAATTAAGCATGTGCCAGGAACCAGATTTGAACTGGTGACACGAAGATTTTCAGTCTTCTGCTCTACCAGCTGAGCTATCCCGACTAAGTCCCAACGTAGCATCCTCATTTTATTAGAGGGCGGGGGTCCATGTCAATTAAAAGGGCGAAAGAAGATTCAAAAGTTTTATCTAGGTACTGGAATTTCTTGGATCTTAAAAAAGACGACTTCTTAAGTTTCAGTATGAGTAATGATATCGATTATAAATCATTCAAATGGGGATTTCTTGCTCTAAGATGTATATCTTAGATATAAGATGTAATAAGACATTTCCGCCCAGATCTATTTCAAAAAGAATAGAATAGGGCGAGTGTATAAGGACACTGACGAAAGGAAAGGGGGGGATAGAATGGATAAATAGTTGGGGAGTCAAATAGGCTTTTTGGGGATAGAGGGACTTGAACCCTCACGATTTTTTAAGTCGACGGATTTTCCTCTTACTATAAATTTCATTGTTGCCAGCATTGACATGTAGAACGGGACTCTATCTTTATTCTCGTCCGATTAATCCGTTCTTGAAAAGAGGATCTACAGACTATGGAGTAAATCGTTTGATCAATGAATATTCGATTCCACATTGAAGAAAGAATCGAATCACACCAATTCTTCCGTTTTTATAGAAAAAAATATAGATTCATTCGGGTCGGCATTAATCATTTGATATAGTATTCAATACATATGTATATCCTTCATCCTTTCTGAATTTTCGATGGAAAGATTTCTCTACCAACGCGGCCAACTCCATTTGTTAGAACAGCTTCCGTCGAGTCTCTGCACCTATCCTTGTTTTCGTTTTCTGAACCTTTGTTTGTGGAAAATAGGATTTGGCTCAGGATTGCCCTTTTTCTTAATTCCGGGGTTTCTCTGAATTTGAAAGTCATCACTTAGTAGGTTTCCTTACCAAGGCTCAATCCAATTAAGTCCGTAGCGTCTACCGATTTCGCCATATCCCCTTCCTTTTGTGTTAAGATTAGGATTTCATTGCGTTATGATGTCGTTCCCTTTTTCTTTCATTTCTACTGGAACCTTTGAATTCATTAGATACCGGATTCCTATCTCGAAGAAGCATTTTTCCTCTTTGATTTCTTACCTATCTTCTATAGGAGACCCTATTTTGTCCAATCAAATAGGATTTTATCATTTCTGGATCCGTAATTCAATATAGATTGATAGATATCCTATATATATATCTATCTGTCGCCCTTCCCACGCAATTTTGAATACTTGAACGGTCGATTTTTTGTTGTCTTAATTTCCGCCTTTGCTACTTTATGAATGGAATGAAAGCGGAGGAATGTCTCATCAGTTCGAACTAATCATTCCTAATGATATGGAATCAAATAATATAGAAAATATAAAAATATAGAAGGGTAATAAAAAAATTTCAAATGTCATTTGAATTCAAATTAAAAAATGACAAGTTTAAATAATTTAACTATCTAAAACTAAAATAAAAAATATTTACTATCGAATCTAATAAGATATATAATTTACTAATAATATATCGAATTGAATAATATTCGAATTGTAAATTGTATTAGTGATTAGTGATAAAAAATACAAATTATATATCGCTATATTAACCCTTATGTTCTATAGTATTCAATATTTATTAGAAATTGTATTTGTATATTCTATTGTTTTCTATTCATATCGAGTCTGAATAGATAAGAAATAATAGTTAATACCTAAGATTCCAATATTTTATTGAATTACTATGCATATAAAATTGATGTTATGTAAGCCCGCTTAGCTCAGAGGTTAGAGCATCGCATTTGTAATGCGATGGTCATCGGTTCGATTCCGATAGCCGGCTTTTTCCTATTTATTCCAATTTTTACATAATTGAGAATGTCTTTTTGAAATCAAAGAATATTAAATATTGAAAAATATTGAAAGGGCGCCGGCCCACCCTTTCCAAAATCCATCAATTTCTTAAATTAAAATTAGAAGAACTTACAAGAAAGGGATCCCTTTTTCTATAATAGAAAATAGGAGGGGTCTGGATATTTATTCAATTCGTCTCATCCTTCTTTATAGTACACAAGCGGGCTACTTCGGCAAACTTCGC